TTCATACGTTCTTCAAAAATTCCGACTACACGAAATAAAAAAATAAGTAAAATTTCATATATCCCTCTCGCTTTATTTGATTCGTTCTATTTCTTTGTTACCACAAATTTAGATTTTGTTAACACTCTAATTTCATATCAGGATCTCCAAGTATAAATCTTAAAGAAAAAAAACGATTTTCTTTTTTTTTTTTTAAGATTTATTATTACTGAATTAGGCAATAACTAAAGGAGTACTAGTAATCCAGGCCGTTCTCACTAAAGTAAGTACCCACCCATGATTGATGCATGGAGAGAGCAATCAATCGATATACATAGAGATATCAATATATCACTCAAACTTCTGTTTCAACACATTCGAATCTAAATAGAAATGGTTAAAATGCAATTATAGGAATATGCATACTTCTTTATTTCTCTGGGATTGTAGTTCAATTGGTCAGAGCACCGCCCTGTCAAGGCGGAAGCTGCGGGTTCGAGCCCCGTCAGTCCCGACGCGACGGAATCAAATCCAATACTTTTTTTTCGTTTCGCATTTCTCATCAAACAAATGGGAGAGAGACGTATGGGGGTTGTTACAATTATTGGTAGCATCATAGTTAGGATTCCAAAAGACGCCAATAATATAATACACATAGAATACCATTGTATTTACCGGGGGCGCATACACAAATAGAATTCATTTCTTGTACGATGCAAAATGAATTGAACATAATTCATTTGATAGAATACGTTTACTTTAAAGATTCAAAATAGATCCTTTTCTGGTTCCGAGTTTGTTTAACTTCAATTACTAGTTTGAATTTGAAATAATCTAGCTCTTCAAATTGAATACGTATCTTTTGAGATACGCGTCCCATGATTAATCCAAAGAAAGGTATATTAATTAATAAATAAAGACCACAACCCCTCTTCTATAAGAGGTGGAATGAATAATCTTTTTTATTTAAGTTCAAAAATAGGGAGGGGTACTTTCACAAAAATAAAGAACAAACTCTAACCTAGTCCTAGTGAATTTAATGGACTATTCCATTTTTTTTATACCTTATATTAGACTTGGACTTATTTTTCTCATAGTTATGAATATTAGATATTATTTGTTTTTCTTTTCCATAAAAAATATAAAATTAAAAAAAGAAGTTTAGTACTTCTTTTTTTAATTTTATATTTCTTTGTTTGATTTTGTTTGTAACCAAGGACGGTCAAATGCTACTGAAGCAAATAATTGTACAAGACAAGGAAGGCAATAGGTTATAGAAAAAACAAGAATGGAAAAGAGGGAGAAATCAAAATAAAAAAAGACAAAATAGGGAATTGGATCAGGAATCCAATTTTGGATTCGGTATGGATAAAAGATCTTCCTATGTTATACTATTCAATTCTCGACGATGAATTGATTTGATAGCTCAGATATTGTTATTCATGATATTGATCCGATTCAATATCATCGGGGTGTAATCCATCTCCTTGAATTGACAGGCGAAAGATTTATCATCTCTATGGGATTAAATCCCGAGTTAGTTATTGACAAAAAAAAAGAGATTAGAGATTATGGAAGTAAATATTCTCGCATTTATTGCTACTGCACTTTTTATTCTAGTTCCGACTGCGTTTTTACTTATAATATACGTAAAAACAGTCAGTCAAAGTGATTAATTTGAAGCCAACTTGACTTGTTTTTTGAGTCAACGATTGAAGAAATAAAGGCTTTTCATCTCGCGTCTTAAATGAAATTGGCGGACTCTAATCAATGGTATAGTATTCTAGGAGATCCGACAACTAGTATGGCAGAAATCTAAATTTATTTCTGCCATACTAGCTATTGTTATTGTAATGTAACAGGTTGTATTGTATAAAACTAGATTGATTAATGTATATTAATGAATCTAGAATATCCATCTTCTTAATATACATTATAGCATCTCAATTCTATTTCTTTGTTTCATCTATTTGATTTATCTTGATTCCAACCAATCTGAAATCATCAACCGAAGGGCAATTCTTACTATATACATACGTAATTTAAGTTATATTCAATAGGAATTCCGGCATTCATCGAAAGAATCAAATCAATGAATAAATATGTGCGTATAAAAGAAAATTGCTGGATTTTCTTTTAGTATTCCGAAAAAAGAATTGATTGAAGAGTTAACGGTGGATCTGAGAGGTTCTCTGAGAATTACTTCGGATTTTGAAAAGGAAGAGTCAAACCTACCATTTTAAACTCGTGATCCATGATATGAAATGAGTGAATAAAGCATAAATAACATTTTTCAAAACAAAAACTAAGAAAAAAGCGGTAAAGGTAAAGAAAGTAAGTGGGCAATGTGTGACTTGCCCGAGGTACGATCCTATTATGCGAAGTCTCTCCATGAACAACCGCAATGTATAGCTTATTTCCCATAGCATAGAAGGTATGCATCTCCTTAGCAGAACTTTTCCTTCTCTTGGACCAGCAAAGAGAAAGAGGGAAATAAAATAAAAACCATACAAAGTAAAAATATTTTTCAAAACGATCTAAAGAATTGATACGGTTTTATTCCTCTGCTCAATTAGTAGTACCTCTAGAGCCCACTCCTTCCCCATACCACCAGTGAAAGGGAAAATGTAAAGACTACCATTAAAGCAGCCCAAGCAAGACTGACTATATCCATGTAAATTATGTCCCCTATCTCTATGAAGTAATTATTTCATTATTGTTCACTCACTAATAATAGTGGAATCACTGGCGCAGAGTCAAAAGGATATTCTGACCCGAGCCCGTTGATGAAAGGATCCAAAAAATTAGCTTATAACAAAGTTCTTAGAAGGTATTATTTTTCTAGTGGAATCGAAAAACGTTAAGCCCAAGAAAAATGGGCAGTGACACCTTTTCTCAAGGGAATCCTCGCAAGTTGTAAGAATAAGATGGAGCACTAATAAGACCTATTCTTTATTTTCTTGTCCTCAATCTGAATTCTTTGGTGAAAGATATAAAAAGCTAGAATCAAGATAGATCATTATCTATGACATACCGTTATTTTCCCTTGGATCGTATCCTTAATCTTTCCTTGAATCCTAGAGGCAAGGATTTCAAGCACTTTTGCTTTAGAGAACCGAGCTTCCGTATGTTTCGAATCAAGCAAGGATCAATAATTTTTTTATTCCATTTGTTTCCGCTCAGGAAAATTCGGGGAGTTCTATCAGCAAAACCAAAAACGGGGAATCCCCCCGTTTTTGGTTAATCAGGCGACACCCGGATTTGAACTGGGGAAAAAGGATTTGCAGTCCCCCGCCTTACCGCTCGGCCATGCCGCCAGAATGCTACGAAATAGATGAAAATCTTCCTCCTTTGCTTGGGGTGGAGGGACTACTCAATTTCTTTTTTTATTGTACTTTCATCTTGAATCGCATTTGACTTCATCCCCGGTCCGAAAAACTTTCTTCGTTTTTTGGATTGGATCCATCCCTTCCTTCCGTTGGATTTATAGTATCTCAAAACAGAAATATATAAAAACTTTCCCTCTCTTTTATATTCTTTTATTTTCTTCTTTTCTATTTTATCTATATATATATTGATAAAACAAAATGTGGTTTTTCAGTCCCAATAGCACAAATTCAGGATAAATTGGAACCATTAACTATTAAATGGGCTTGTAAATTCATGAACAATTCTTTGATTGGAATCAAAATTGTCTTTTCCTAATCCTAATTAGATAAAAAAAAATGGATACATAACTAATCCGTATTAATTCTTTTCAATAAAAAAGAATTCCCAAATTCAATTATAAGAGCAAATAGAAGTATATGTAAACCCCAGAACCTCGATTGTTCTACAAATATCGACTCGTGTATCTATATCTGATGCCTATAGATAGCTAATTATGAGCAAATTGTAGTGCTTCCATTTTTCATTGACTAGAAAATCCAAAATTGGATGTCCCCAAAGGACCTATAAAAAATGAGGAAAGATATGTATATAGATAACTATTTACACATACAAGCCTTCTTACTATGCTATCTTATGCACTTCAATCGTATTCTACTAAAAAAGTATTCTAGTAAAAAAAAATAAAAAATAGGTAGAAATCTCTTTCTTTTCTGCGTGAACGCTAGAATTCAAAAATTAAGTGCTAAAAAAGCACCAAAAATAGAGCATAGAGCGTTGATTATTATTATGTCTTTATCTCATCGAACAGATCAAATCCTACCTCCATTTATTTTTTTTTGTATCCAATCCGATTGGAATATCATAAAAATGATAGAAATTGAATCACTTTTTTTTTTTTTCTATACTATCCAAAATCGCATAAGTCTAAGTAGCATTAAAAAATTACTTTACATATCTGTTATAAATATGTATCTGTTACAAATTCCAATTTGAGTATCCAAGAAGTCTCTTTTTTACTCCGTTCAGATGCATTTGATACATTACATATGTGGATTTACTTACAAAATTTCATGTGATTCAGTAAACAGAATAGAAATTCCAGCATTGCTAGATCAATCCAGCTGATTTGATGAAGAATGGGTCAATAATGGAATTTTTTCGATAAATAGGAAATCAAAAATGCTCGCGGATGGAAATGGGGGAATGTCTACAATACCCGGTTTTAATCAGATACAATTTGAAGGATTTTGTCGATTCATTGATCAGGGCTTAACGGAAGAACTTTCTAAATTTCCAAAAATTGAAGATACGGATCAAGAAATTGAATTTCAATTATTTGTGGAAACATATCACTTGGTAGAACCTTTGATAAAAGAACGAGATGCTGTATATGAATTACTCACATATTCTTCTGAATTATATATATCCGCGGGATTAATTTGGAAAAGCAGTAGGGATATGCAAGAACAAACTATTTTTATTGGAAACATTCCTTTAATGAATTCCCTGGGAACTTCTATAGTAAATGGGATATACAGAATTGTGATCAATCAAATATTACAAAGTCCCGGTATCTATTATCGGTCAGAATTGGACCATAACGGAATTTCGGTCTATACCGGGACGATAAT